TTTTTATTTGAGAGAAAAAAGAAGACTATGCCTTCGCCATATGAATACTAAGTAATAATAGCATGGCACTTCGAATTCGATATGAGAAATTTTTGTATTGTTTTTGTTTTTTCAAAACATTAGATTCTGTATCGAGAGAGTAGTATGAGATAAGGGGTATTTCCGATTTTCTCTTATCTATCGGGAATTCAGTTCAGCGTCACAAACTTTTTTGTTTTCATGCCGGAGAGTTCTTAACAATATTTATGTTATGAAAGAGTACGAAAAAAAAATATTTTTTCCTTATTTGATCGGATTAAAAAGAAACTTTGGGATTGCTGAATCACAGACAAAAAAAAGAAAAAATAAACATATAAAGCAACGGAGCCATCATAGTATTTTTGAACTCCTCCGAAAGGAAGGATGGCAATTTTATTATTTACCCATCTGAGTCTGATAGATTCTATTTTCTCTTTCTTCAATAGAAAGGAGGGGGGTCAATTTTCTTGTAGAGCCGTATGCACAAAAGATGCCTGTACGGTTGTTCAATTCTATCTTTTTTCTATTCTTTATCTTTCTTTTCTCTTTGCTTTATCATGCGAGATAGAGGAAGCTTTTATTTTGTTATATCATCAGGGTAATGATACATGAACCTTATAGTGCTTTTTATATGGCACAAGTAGGCGAATTTGTCATGGAAGCGGTAGAACTGATGAAACTGCGTGAAACCCTCACAAGGGTTTATGCAGAAAGAACGGGCAAACCCTTCTGGGTTGTACACGAAGATATGGAAAGAGATATTTTTATGTCAGCAACAGAAGCCCAAGCTTATGGAATTGTTGATTTTGTAGCGGTTCAAGGAAAATAACATGGATTTCGCGCAAATCTGTGATTTGAGATTTTATCTTCGAATTGAATATTCTATTAAATAGAAGTAATTCACCATCATTCGGTTAGGATCAATCTAAACCAACCCATCATATTATGTACATATTATGTATACGATTCAACATGCCAACTATTAAACAACTTATTAGAAATACAAGACAGCCAATCAGAAATGTCACGAAATCCCCCGCTCTTCGGGGGTGCCCTCAGCGTCGAGGAACATGTACTAGGGTGTATGTGCGACTCGTTTAGATCATGAGCTGGCACAAAAGCAAGAAAACTACTTTTACAGTATCAATGATCAGTACCGGTGAATGGGATAGGATGGAAAAAGGAACTCCATCCATTATTAAAAAAAAAAACTCTACCATATCCCTCTATTGTGTATGAAGTTTATGGTTTCCGTTGGTGTAAATCCAATCACCTGAATTTAAGATGATAAGAAATTCTCCATTGGTAACAAATGGTTATCCATTAAGCGGAGGAAATCTTATTTAAAAAGCATAAAACATAAAGATTAGGTAGGCTCCCAATCTGGCAAGAACGGACTAAGAGGGTCAGCTACCCAGCAAACTTTCATAATTAAATACCGTTACTGTATAGGTAGATCTGATTGTGAAAGACCTATTACTGGATAATTCATGGGTAGAGCCAAAGCGTGTGAACTATACAAGTTCCCAATAACATCAATTAGTTGATTAAATAGTAAATTAAAGTATAAAGTAAAGGCTCCGGTGTATAGAGAAGACCTCACCGTTTAAGAAGTAACCATAGAAACGAAGGAACCCACTATTTCTTTTTTTATTTCTTTTATTTACTATATTTTTGATACCTAGGAAAATACAATTTCTTAGTTCTGTCTTATTTCGCAGTGAAATACCTAAAAAAAAAATCGTGGTCGGGAAGGTTAGAGTAGCCAAAGCCATTGGAATTTTTATTTTATACATTGGAAAAATCCGTTTTGTTATTAATAGACTAGGAAGGGGGAAAAGAATAACTGAAAGAAAGGCAATCAATTAGTTATTCGTCAAAGTTTCATTTATTCAATGACCAGAATTAAACGGGGATATATAGCTCGGAGACGTAGAACAAAAATTCGTTTATTTGCATCAAGCTTTCGAGGGGCTCATTCAAGGCTTACTAGAACTATTACTCAACAGAAAATAAGAGCTTTAGTTTCGGCTCATCGGGATAGGGATAGGAAAAAGAGAGATTTTCGTCGTTTGTGGATCACTAGGATAAACGCAGTAATTCGCGAAAGGGGAGTATCCTATAGTTATAGTAGATTAATACACGATCTGTACAAGAGACAGTTGCTTCTTAACCGTAAAATACTTGCACAAATAGCTATATCAAATAGGAATTGTCTTTATATGATTTCGAACGAAATCATAAAGGAAGTAGATTGGAAAGAATCCACCAGAATAATTTAAATGGAGTTACCCGGAGAATGAACTCCGGGAAGGTAGAGTAGAAATTAGTATGAGAAAATATACTAAAGTAGTCAAAATGAATGAACACGTTCAATTCAATAAAAACAGATTTCTTTTTTTCCGATTCATTTTTTCTTACGACACGATACTAAAATCTAGATTCACTCAAATCTAGATTCTTGTAATTATGATTCAAGTGA